AAGCAGACCTAATTTTAACAGCAGGCACAGTAACAATGAAAATGGCTCCTTCTTTAGTGAGATTATATGAACAAATGCCTGAACCAAAATATGTTATTGCTATGGGAGCCTGTACAATTACAGGGGGAATGTTCAGTACCGATTCTTATAGTACTGTTCGGGGTGTGGATAAGCTAATTCCTGTGGATGTCTATTTGCCGGGTTGTCCACCTAAACCGGAAGCCATTATAGATGCTATAACAAAACTTCGTAAGAAAATATCTCGAGAAATCTATGAAGATCAAATTAGGTCTCAACAGGAGAATAGGTTTTTTACTACCAACCACAAGTTTTATGTTGGGCGCAGTGCTCATACTGGCAATTATGATCAAGGATTACTCTATCAATCACCATTTACTTCAGAGATACTCTCTGAAACATTTTTCAAATACAAAAGTTCAGTATCCTCCCCAAAAGTAGTGAATTAGGTAGATCCTTTTGTACAAAATGAAATTCAAATAATATGTACAAAAGAAAATAATAAATAGCAAGTCAATCTTCCAAAATTTCATCGTAATCATAAATGGGAAATCCTTATACAAATAAAAATGTAAAATGCGGGAGAGATAAAAAAATGCAGGGTCGTTTGTCTGCTTGGCTAGTCAAACATGGGCTAGTTCATAGATCTTTGGGCTTCGATTACCAAGGAATAGAGACTTTACAAATAAAGCCCGAGGATTGGCATTCCATTGCTGTCATTATATATATATATGGTTACAATTATCTACGTTCCCAATGTGCCTATGATGTAGCACCGGGAGGACTGTTAGCTAGTGTGTATCATCTTACAAGAATAGAGTATGGTATAGATCAACCCGAAGAGGTATGCATAAAAGTATTTGTCTCAAGGAAAAATCCTAGAATTCCCTCTGTTTTCTGGGTTTGGAAAAGTGCGGATTTTCAAGAAAGGGAATCTTATGATATGTTGGGAATCTCTTATGATAATCATCCACGTTTGAAACGTATCTTAATGCCCGAAAGTTGGATAGGATGGCCTTTACGTAAAGATTATATTGCCCCCAATTTTTATGAAATACAAGATGCTTATTAAAATGAAAATTAAATAATAAAAATAAAAAACTAATCCCCACTTCTACAATTCCGTATATTCTGTACGTTCTCTTATAGATCAGACAAATTAAATCAGACAGAATAGAATCAAGGTCTCATTTATATTCATTATTATGGCTGGGCTAAATATAAAAAATACATAAAAAAAGAATAATAAAACATGTAGAGACTCATTGACATTTAAAAAATTGTAAGATACTTATTTCGACTGAGATGAGCCAATAGGATGAACTAAAAAAGTTCTGCATCATGAACTATGTACCGCGCCACAACAACATCTCTTGATATGCCCCTTAAAAAGTAACACAGAAAGAAATGAACAAAATATGAACGAAAAGGATTCTAGTTGTAATAATATATCTGAGATGAATTTGGACTATTCCTAAACTAGACTTTTGGGTCTTTCAACCAACTAATTTGACCTTTTGAATATGCATGAAGTATTAACATTCTTTTGGGGAGTCCGGTAACGAAAATAAAGAAAAAAATTGAATAATCCATTTTCTTTTCCATACTTTCTATACATTTAATATACATTTATATACAATAGATATAGGGTATACGTATATTCTTTCCTCATCTGAGTATATCTCCCTAGACGGATAAAAATGTATGATGATCTAGACTACTAATGAATAGGTATGTTGACTCATATTCATTTTAATGAATTAATAGATACTTATACAAATTGATCATGTGCCAGGAACCAGATTTGAACTGGTGACACGAGGATTTTCAGTCCTCTGCTCTACCAGCTGAGCTATCCCGACCATTCTTGACGCATCATTTTCATTTTAAGAGACTACTTGAATGTATGTCAACTAAAAAGAAAAAGACGCAAAAAAAATATTACTATTACTACTATTAATATTACTATTACTACAAAGGATCATCCATGCCCTGAAATTTCTTGGATCTTCAAAAATAAGAGACTTTGTAAGTTTCATATTCAGTACGAGTAATGATATGTATTTTTAATCATTCCAATGAGGATTCCTTGCTCAAAGATAAGATGTTCATTTCATTTGTACGTTTACCAGAGATAAAAGATCAAAAAATTTTACGAGTATCATATCAATTACATTCCATATTCCACATATTCCAAGACTTGTGATAAGAATATAATGAATAAGAAACATAAGAAGTTTGGAACCACTAAAAAAAATAATAGGATAAAAATTAGGGAATTAAAGGGGCCTTTTGGGGATAGAGGGACTTGAACCCTCACGATTTCTAAAGTCGACGGATTTTCCTATTACTATAAATTTCATTGTTGTCGATATTGACATGTGGAGCGGGACTCTATCTTTATTCTCGTCTGATTAATCAGTAAAGATCTATCAGACTAGGATGGAATGAATGATTTGATTAATTAATATTCTTTCTTCAACGTTGAATCGATTCACATATTTCATTTGTCATATACATATATATATATTAATAAAAAGGAAGAAAGGATTAAAAAGGAAGAAAGGATTTTCATATATTAGTGTATATGTATTTCATATATTAGTGTATATGTATATATATAATAAAAGATTCGGGGTCGTTATTAATCATTTGAGATAGTATTTCAGTACGTATATATAGATAGATAGATAGGTTTCTCTTTGATACTTTCTTTTCTCTTTTCTGGAGTTTCAGTAGAAGGATTCCTTTACTAACGAAACGAAATGCCGTTAACTCCATTTATTAGAACAGCTTCCATTGAGTCTCTGCACCTATCCTTTGATTTTTTATTCTCGCTTTCTGAACTCTTCTTTGTTCTTTGTTTTCGGAAAACAGGATTTGGCTCAGGATTGCCCATTGTTAATTCCAGGGTTTCTCTGAATTTGAAAGTTCTCACTTGGTAGGTTTTTCCATACCAAGGCTCAATCCAATTAAGTCCGTAGCGTCTACCAATTTCGCCATACCCCCTTTTTTTCTTTGAGATTACAATCTCATGCTTTTTTTTCATTTAAATTATGAAATTTTTGCCGGAACTGTTGAATTCATTAGATACCAATTCCTATAACGAAAAATGTTTCCTTCTATTTCATTTTAATTGATTTGTTTTATAGTTTCTTTCATCTGTATCGGATACCCACATTTGTTCCAATCCGGAATGATTCTACCATTTCTGTATTCGCAATTCAATATAGATGGTATACCACATAATATATTATGGCCCATCCTTCTATCATTTTTCTCATACAATTTGAAATACTCGAACGGTCGATTCTTTTTGTTTTTTCGTCTTAGTTTTCACCTTTCCGACTGAAGGGAATGTTTCATTATGATCTCGATTGGACCTTTCTCTTTCTTTCATTTTTCTTTTTATTTCCTTAGGGCGAACGATTGAACATAACGAAAATGGAAATTGATTATTTTTTTTAATATTTAATTTATTATATAAATTATATATTAAAAAAAATAATATTAATTCTAATTTTATTAGAATAAATAGAATTCTAAATAGAATTAGAATAGTATAATATAATATTTATATATTATCTATTTAAAATATATAAAATTTAAAATATATAAAATCTATTTATATTCTTTTTATATTCTTTATATTTTTTATTAAATATTCTTTTCTTTATTATTTTATCTTTATCTTTATTTATTTATTATTTGAATATTCAAATAATTTTTTATACTTGATATTCAATATCAATAGAAGTATTTTATTGAATTCCTATGCATGCACAATTTATGTTATGTGAGCCCGCTTAGCTCAGAGGTTAGAGCATCGCATTTGTAATGCGATGGTCATCGGTTCGATTCCGATAGCCGGCTTTTCTTTTCCCCTATTTGGATTTTTTACATAATTGATAATGTCTTTTTGAAATCAAAGAATTGAAATCAAAGAATATCGAAAAGAAAAGGGAAAAACCCTTTTCTTTTTACAAGAGTCACCGATCTATTATGTCGTAGGAGCTTCCAATTTTGAATCAAAATTGGAGTAGTTCCGATCTCTATAAACCAAATCAAGAAAAGAACTTTTTCTGATTTCTATTTATTTTGGATTTCTATTTAAATATATTATATTAATTGTATATATATATATGGATATATATATAATATAAAAGGTTCGGATATTGATAGAATTCATCTAATTATTCTTTCTTTGTAGTACAATACTTTAGTTTAGAGTTTAGTTTTAATTTAGGTTTATGAAATTAAACAAGGAGTCTTTATGTCACGTTACAGAGGGCCTCGTTTCAAAAAAATACGTCGTCTGGGGTCTTTACCTGGACTAACTACTAAAAGGCCTAGAGCCGGAAGCGATCTTAGAAACCAATCGCGCTCTGGTAAAAAATCTCAATATCGTATTCGTTTAGAAGAAAAACAAAAATTGCGTTTTCATTATGGTCTTACAGAACGACAAATGCTTAAATACGTTCGTATCGCCAGAAAAGCGAAAGGGTCAACCGGTCGGGTTTTACTACAATTACTTGAAATGCGGTTGGATAACATACTTTTTCGATTGGGTATGGCTTCGACTATTCCTCAAGCCCGCCAATTCGTTAACCATAGACATGTTTTAGTTAATGGTCGTATAGTAGATATACCAAGTTATCGCTGCAAACCCCAAGATATTATTAAAGTGAGGGATGAACAAAAGTCTAAAACTCTGATTCAAAATTTTCTTGATTCATCCCCCCGTGAGGAATTGCCAAAACATTTGACTCTTCACCCATTCCAATATAAAGGATTAGTCAATCAAATAATAGATAGTAAATGGATTGGTTTGAAAATAAATGAATTGCTGGTTGTAGAATATTATTCTCGTCAGACTTAATAACGAAAATAAGAAAGTTTCGGAAAATTTTTATTCCTTAGCCAACTATTTCTAGTATTTTCTGTATAACAAAAATGAAGAATAGAGTGGAGAATTCATATCA